TTTGCAATATTTGATTGATTACAATTCTGTATATTCCACTTACTAGAGAGGTTCCCAGGGAATTCATTAGAGGAATATTTCCAATAAATACGGTTTGTTCTTGCATATCTCTACCGGTTTTCCAAATTAATCCCGCGGATACATATAATTCAGAAGAGTATGTGAGTGATTCATACACAGCATCTCTTTCTTTTATCAAGGGCTCTGCCAATTGATATGTTGCCACAAATAATTGAAATTCAATTTCTTGATCTGTATCTTCAATTTTTGGAAACTTATGAAGTTCTTCCATCAAGCCTTGATCAATGAACCTACAAAATCCGTCAAATTGTATCTGACTAAACCCTGGTATTGTATACATTCCCTCATTTCCATCCCGGAACATCTTAAGTTTTCCGTTTATCGAAAAAATCCAACTATTGGCTCACTCTTCGTTGAACCATATAGATTGATCTAGCAACGATGGAATGTATATTTTGCTCATTTGAACAACATGAAATTTTATCCAACCCCATATACATATATATATGTACTAAATACGTATGAACGGAGGAATAAAAAAAAAATGTGACTCAAATTCGAATTTGCGACAGATACAAATGGAAATGAATTGATAAAACATTCCTGGAAACAAAATTCTGCCACTTAGACTTATGGAGTCTTGTATAGAATATCAAAATAGATCCAATTTCTACCTTATGATATTACGATCAGATTGGGTACCATAAATGGATTCGGAATTGAATCTGTTCTCTATGAGTGAGATAAAGACAGAATAATCAGGAACCGTCTAGAGTTGACTTTGATTTTAGCACTTAATTTATTTCATCGATTCCGTTGTTCAAAAAATGATTCGCAGAGAGAAAAGATATTTCTACCCATTTGTTAATTAGTAGAATACGATTGAAGTGCGTAAGAGAAGTCATATTTATTAAGTACATGCAGATATAACTATCTAGCTATCCGTATATCCCATCTTTTATCGAAGTTCCCTTGAGGCAACATAGGTCGTGCTATATCCAAATTTCGATTTTATATTCAATATATTCAATGAAAAATGCAAGCACGACGATTTCCTAATAGGAATATGTAGATAAGATACCTGACTAGGTATCCGTGTAAGAATTTCTGTTCTGGGGTTTACATATACACATAATTGTTGTTATAATTGAAATTGAAAAGGATTAATTATGGAAAAGAATTGAGACTGATTGGTCGTATATCAATTTGATCTCCTTATGTTATTAAGGAAACCAAATTGGAGATCAAAATCCAAGAACCATTCATGAATTCACAGTCATTAATGCTTCCAATTTGCTCTGAATTTTGGATTCTGTGACTGGAAATCCATTTTTCTCTTTCAATAGAAAAAAAGGGGAAAGCTTTTATTTAGGTGTTGTGTGTTTTGAAATACAATCAATCTAAGAGAACAACAGGATCCAATCAAAAAAAAGAAATGGTTCAGCAATTCCCCAGAATATTTCCATCTATATCTATTTTGTATCGTTTTGGCGGCATGGCCGAGTGGTAAGGCGGGGGACTGCAAATCCTTTCTCCCCAGTTCAAATCCGGGTGTCGCCTGATTAACAAAAGACTCGGAATTTCTTACCCTACTAAACTAATAGAACTCACAAAATTCTTGCCTGGCAGAAGCAGAGGTAAGGGGCGGGGACTGTCGATACCCAATTTTAAGAATCGGGGGGTTGACTTTCAATTATTTCTTCAAAAATCGGGGTGTGACCCAAACCTGTACCATACCAATATGAATTACCAATATAAATAAAGAAATACTCACTTAATTACGGATTCCTGATGCGTTCAGGCCATTGATTTGATTTATCAATCGAATCAAATCCATAGTAAGATTCAATTGTGAGATTCAGAACTACGAAAGTCAGGGACCGTAAATCCGTGTATCCAAAGGAAGGTTCCTAAGAGACTGTAAATCCTTGCTCCTAGGATCCAAGAAGGGGTTATAGGAAGGACTATAAATACTTCCTAATTACCTTACCCTACTAGTGTTTACTGACTGAGTCTTGAAGTAGATTGGGTAGGCTGGTGGGGAATCCAATTAGGAGTTGTGGAAAGAACTGAAGATACTTTGTATCCATACAAACTCATGAGAGTCTCTGAGTGCTCAGGGTTTCAATTAATATTGTATGGGTGATTGGCTTTTATAGAATAAAAGTGGAAAAAAGTGCTTTCGTTGGGGTAACCCCGCCAAGAATGTAATAGGGTGTCTTCCAATTGTTTCACATTTCACAGAAGTAGAGACAGTAAGGCTTAGATGGGAAATTAGGGGTATGTGATAGATAGTTATATATCTTGATGGTATATTTTTTTTTCTGCTTTTTGTTTATGAAAGGCAACAATAGGTCTTACTATTCCTACATATTCCATTAGTCACATTCCCTTGAGACTTCCAAGGGGCAACTGTGTATCTTGCTTGTACTTAGTGCTTTCCGATTCCACCAGAAATCATATAGGGACTTGTTACGGG